AAAAATAGGAGTAAGCTGTGCCACGTTCACTAAAAAAAAATCCTTTTGTAGCCAACCATTTATTAAAAAAAATTGAGAAACTTAACACAAAAGCAGAAAAAGAAATAATCGTAACTTGGTCCCGAGCATCTACCATTATACCTACAATGATCGGACATACCATTGCTATCCATAATGGAAAGGAGCATCTGCCTATTTATATAACAGATCGTATGGTCGGCCACAAACTGGGAGAATTTGCACCTACTTTAAATTTCCGAGGACATGCAAAAAGCGATAATAGATCTCGTCGTTAATTTAATAAATATTAAATATAACGATGCTTATGATGATTCAGTAGTAGGAGGCACTTTATGCTAAAAAATAAAAAGACAGAAAAGAAAACAGAAGTATATGCTTTAGGTCAACATATCTCTATGTCTGCTGACAAAGCACGCAGAGTAATTGACCAAATTCGCGGACGTTCCTATGAAGAAACACTTATGATACTCGAACTTATGCCCTATCTAGCATGTTATCCCATTTTTAAATTGGTTTATTCTGCAGCATCAAATGCTAGTTACAATATGGCTTCCAACGAAGCCAATTTAGTCATTAGTAAAGCTGAAGTCAACAAGAGTACTACCATGAAGAGATTCAAACCTAGGGCTCGAGGGCGTAGTTATGCGATAAAAAAACCTACCTGTCATATAACTATTGTAATGAAAGATATATCTTTAGATGATAAAATCGATTCGTTAAAAAAACCTAGATGGAAAAATAAGCATACAGCTATGATGTATCGGGATATGTATAGTAAGTAGTGGGGGAATATGGGACAAAAAATAAATCCACTTGGTTTCAGACTTGGTACAACCCAAAGTCATCATTCTCTTTGGTTTGCACAACCAAAAAATTATTTTGAGGGTTTACAAGAAGATCAAAAAATAAGAGATTATATCAAGAATTATGTACAAAAAAATATGAAAATATCTTCTGCGTTAGAGGGAATTGCACGTATTGAAATTCAAAAACGAATCGATCTGATCCAGGTCATAATCTTTATGGGATTTCCAAAATTCTTACTAGAAAATCGATCGCGAGGGGTCGAAGAATTGCAGATGACTCTACAAAAAGAGTTTAATTGTCTGAACCGAAAACTTAACATTGCTATCAAAAGAATTGCAAAACCTTATGGGAACCCTAATATTCTTGCAGAATTTATAGCCGGACAATTAAAGAATAGAGTTTCATTTCGAAAAGCAATGAAAAAAGCTATTGAATTAACTGAACAAGCAGATACAAAAGGAATTCAAGTACAAATTGCAGGTCGTATTGACGGAAAAGAAATTGCACGTGTCGAATGGATTCGAGAAGGTAGGGTTCCTCTACAAACCATTCGAGCAAAAATTGATTATTGTTCCTACACAGTTCGAACTATCTATGGTGTATTAGGCATAAAAATTTGGATATTTATGGATGAGGAATAATAAACCTTTCCCTTTTAATTTAAAAATAAAAAAAGAGAAAGCCCTTTGCTCAAAACTATCAATTAATTCTTAATTCTATAGGGTTGAATAAAAATTCGATTGACAACTTGAGAAAATTGCTATGCTTAGTGTGTGACTCGTTGGTTTTGTTAGGGTTAAGATTAAAAAAGATCAGCCCAGCACCATAGTATGAACTCATAACTATAGAACTAATAACCAACTCATCACTTCGCCTTATCTCGATCTAAAGAACCAGTCAAGATGTGATTGGTCATATCTTTGAAGCAACTGAAATTTTTTTCTGCAAAAAAAATCAACTTGATTTGAAGTTGTAAAGCAAAATAGAGAAGAAAGGTGTGGATAAATGGAAAGATGAGAGAAAGAAAGAAAAAAGATATCAATGATATAGAATTCCAATATGTAAGGTCTAGAAGTCATCTAATAAAAGGCAGTGTAATAAAGCAGCAATACTGATTCTTCCATAACATAATTAAATAACCCCTCTTATGGATTATAGAACAAAACAAAAAAAAAAAAGAGCTTCGAGCCAATAAAGACTGAGAAGATTGACTCAAGAAGAAATTTCATTATGAGCTCCATTGTAAGGTTTGGACCTAAGCATTAAGTAAGAAGCGATGGGAACGATGGAAGCTGTGAATGCAAAAGATTTTAGTGAAAAATAAATCTTAATGATTCACCGGTCGGGATGGCGGAATGAACCAGAGATCAATTCTTCTATTGTAAGAAGTCATGAGACAAGCCGAAAACTTAAATAGAAGAGTAAATATAGAGTAACTATTCGCCCGCGAAAACTTTATTTTTTTGATTGATAAATTTGGACGATAAAAAAAAAACAATTTGTTCTATTTATATTCCAAAATAAGAATATGATTTCGAAAATAGAAAGTAAAATCTTTAATTCTCTATTCTCTATTTCAAATTTAAACAAGATCTATAGATTACTAATAGATTAGATGAAATATCAAAGAATCCCACGATTCAATTTAAATACATGTATACCTTATTAATTATTAATTAATTAATTAAGTAATTAATTAATAATTAAGATTCTAAATCTTTTTTTTTGAATCCTTTTATTCGTTATTCGCGAGGAGCCGGATGAGAAGAAACTCTCACGTCCGGTTCTGTAGTAGAGATGGAATTCATAACCAACCATCAACTATAACCCCAAAAGAACCAGATTCCGTAAACAACATAGAGGAAGGATGAAGGGAATATCGTATCGAGGGAATCATATTTGTTTCGGTAAATATGCTCTTCAGGCACTTGAACCCGCTTGGATCACATCTAGACAAATAGAAGCCGGTCGACGAGCAATGACACGAAATGCACGTCGTGGCGGAAAACTATGGGTACGTATATTTCCAGACAAACCAGTTACACTAAGGCCCGCAGAAACACGTATGGGTTCGGGGAAAGGATCCCCCGAATATTGGGTAGCTGTTGTTAAACCAGGTCGAATACTTTATGAAATGAGCGGAGTAACAGAAAATATAGCTAGAAGGGCCATTTCAATAGCAGCATCCAAAATGCCTATACGGACTCAATTCATTATTTCGGGATAAAGGATAAAAAAGTAGAACTAACAGAAATGAGTCTTGGGTGTGAAAAATAAATTGCTTATTTCTTTTTTCTTTTTAGACAAATAATATTTCTTTTTTTCTTTGTCCTTTGCATTAAAAGAACAGATTCCAAAATGATATGATTCAACCTCAGACCCATTTAAATGTAGCAGATAACTGCGGGGCTCGAGAACTGATGTGTATTCGAATAATAGGAGCTAGCAATCGTCGATATGCTCATATTGGAGACGTTATTGTTGCTGTCATCAAAGAAGCAGTACCAAATATGCCCCTAGAAAAATCAGAAGTGGTCAGAGCTGTAATTGTACGTACCTGTAAAGAACTCAAACGGGACAACGGTATGATAATCCGATATGATGACAATGCTGCAGTTGTTATTGATCAAGAAGGAAATCCAAAAGGAACTAGAATTTTTGGTGCGATCGCCCGGGAATTAAGACAATTAAATTTTACTAAAATAGTTTCATTAGCTCCCGAGGTATTATAAAACAAAGCTGGATCGTGAGATTTTATAGTGGGGTAGTTGAAAGAAATAGATTAAGAAATAGATTGTATCTCACGCATATACCTTTAACGCATATACCTTTAATTATTCAAATTCATAAACAAATACAAATAAAAAAAAAATAAATTAAGTAAAAAAAAAGAAAAAGCATGTTAATTATATCAAATTTGGAGTTACCAACAATTTTAGTTCATCATGGGTAGGGACACTATTGCTGAAGTAATAACCTCGATACGAAATGCTGATATGGATAAAAAAAGAGTGGTTCGAATAACAGCTACTAATATTATCGAAAATATTGTCAAAATACTTTTAAGAGAGGGTTTTATCGAAAATGTGAGAAAACATCGAGAAAACAGCAAAGATTTTTTGGTTTTAACGCTGCGACATAGTAGGAAAAGGCCTTCTAGAAATCTTTTAAATTTAAAACGGATCAGTCGACCTGGTCTACGAATCTATTCTAATTATCAACGAATTCCTCGAATTTTAGGCGGGATGGGGATTGTAATTATTTCTACTTCTCGAGGTATAATGACAGACCGAGAGGCTCGGCTAGAAGGAATCGGCGGAGAAATTTTGTGTTATATATGGTAATCTTATACAAATTGGACCCAAAACTTACTATTTGTAATTGTAAAACAAAAAAGAAAAGGGACGAGTTGTCTAATATTGTTCCTCCTTCATTAGTTGATACTTCAAGGGGGCTTTATCTGGAATGAAAGAACAAAAATGGATTCATGAGGGTTTAATTACCGAATCACTTCCCAATGGCATGTTCCGGGTTCGTTTAGATAATGAAGATCTGATTCTAGGTTATGTTTCAGGCAAGATCCGACGTAGTTTTATACGGATACTACCAGGAGATAGAGTCAAGGTTGAGGTAAGTCGTTATGATTCAACCAGAGGACGTATAATTTATCGACTCCGCAACAAGGATTCAAAGGATTAAGTGGTTTGAATACCCCTTTCGTGAGAATACGATTCGAGATGAAAAATCTCAAGAAACTTATTTTTTTCCAAGAAGTAGATTACAATTTAAGATAAGGAATGACAAATATGAAAATAAGAGCTTCTGTTCGTAAAATTTGTGAAAAATGTCGACTAATCCGCAGACGGGGGCGAATTATAGTAATTTGTTCCAATCCGAGACATAAACAAAGGCAGGGATAATCACACTCGCTAAACGAAACGATACATAAATAAGGAATCTCTTTTAACATGAAATGGATATATCCATATATCTCTGACTCATATTTACGAGATGATAAACTATGGCAAAAGCTATCCCAAGAATTGGTTCGCGTAGGAATGGACGTATTGGGTCACGTAAGAGTGCACGTAGAATACCAAAGGGAGTTATTCATGTTCAAGCAAGTTTTAATAATACCATTGTCACCGTTACAGATGTACGGGGTAGGGTGG